TTTTTGACAGAATAGACAACCCCCCCGTTTTTTTGTTTGATATCTCCGAACTTATTAAATTAATTTTTCTAAATAGGATGGGTAAAAATACAGAATTCGAAATTTTGGATTATGTGGAAGAAGATACAAACGAACAAGAGAAAAAAGAAGCGGACAAAAGAGCGACGGACAGACTAGAAGATCAAGCACGAATAGAAATAGCGGAAGCCTGGGATAGCATTATATTTGCTCAAATAATAAGAGGTTCAATCTTAGTAACACAATCAATTCTTAGAAGATATATTATATTACCGTCATTGATAACAGCTAAAAATATGGGTCGTATGCTATTATTTCAATTTCCCGAGTGGTCCGAGGATTTAAAAGATTGGAAGAGGGAAATGCATGTTAAATGCACCTATAATGGTGTTCAATTATCGGAAACAGAATTTCCAAAAAACTGGTTAATAGATGGTATTCAAATAAAAATATTATTTCCTTTCCGTTTGAAACCTTGGCACAGATCTAAACCAGCCTCCCCTTATAGGGGTCTACTAAAAAAAAAAGATAAAAAAAACGATGATTTTTGTTTTTTAACAGTTTTGGGAATGGAAGCTGAACTACCTTTCGGTTCTCCACGAAAAAGATCTTCATTTTTTGACTCCATTTTAAAAGAACTAAGAAAAAAAATTCTGAAATGGAAAACTAATTCTTTTCTAATTCTAATAGAAAGAACAAATTTCGTTCTAATAATCTCAAAAGAAATAAAGACATGGATTATAAAAAACATTATCTTTATACAAAAAATAATTAAAGAACTATTAAAAATAAATCCAACGCGATTTTTGGGGTTGAAAGAAGTATCTCGATCGAATGAAACTAAAAAAGAAAAAGATTCGAAAATCAGTAATAGTATTATTCATGAATCGTCCACTCAAATTAAACCCCTCGATTGGACAAATTATTCACTGACCGAAAAAAAAATAAAAGATCTAACTGATAGAACAAATCGAATCAGAACTCAAATAGGGAAAATTCTAAAAGACAAGAAAAACAAAAAAAGTAATGATGCTGAAAGATTTGAATCTCCAAAAATTTGTGGGCCGATGTTTAAAAGAAGAAATATTCGATTAATCCGTAAATCCATTTTTTTTATAAAATTTTTCTTTGAAAGAATATATATATATATCTTATTATTTATTATTAATATTCTTCAGATCAATACACCACTTTTTCTTGAATCAAAAAATATCTATATGAGTAAATACATTTCCACTATTAAAGCCAATCAAGAAGGTATTGATAAAACAAATCAAAATACAATTAACTTTAGAAAGTACCTTTCTAATCTTAGTAAGAATTCACAGAACTTATCCTCTTTATCACAAGCATATGTCTTTTACAAATTATCACAAATACAAGTTATTAACTTGTATAAGTTACGATTTGTCCTTCAATATAATGGAACATCTCTTTTTCTTATAAACGAAATAAAAGATTATTTTGGAGCCCAAGGAATATTGCATTTTGAATTCCAAAATAAAAAAATTAGAAATTTTGGAATAAATAAATGGAAAACAGGGTTAAGGGGTCATTATCAATATAATTTATCTAAGATTAGATGGTCTAAATTAGTACCAGGAAAATGGCGAAATAAAGTTAATCAAGGTTGTATGGCCCAAAATAAAGATTTAAACAAACGGGATTCTTATGAAAAAGACCAAGTAATTTATTATAAAAAAGAAAATGATTATAAATTACCAAATCAAAAAGACTATGGATATGATCTTTTATCATATAAATCTATATCTTATGAAGATACGAAAAACTCATCTATTTATGTATCAACATTACAAGTAAACAATCACCAATGGATTTCTTCTAATTACAACACAAGGAAATACAAATTATTTGATGGAATGGGAGATATTATTAGCAATAATTATATAGGAAAAAAGGGTATTGTGGATATGGATAAAAATCCGGATAGAAAATATGGGGATTGGAAAATGATCCATTTTTGTCTTAGAAATATGGTCGATATTGAGACCTGGATCAATACCAACAGCCATAAAAAGACTATTTATGGCAAAAAAATAGAGAAGAAAGGTCTGACGATTCATCAACAAATAAAGCCTTCCAATAAAAAAGGGTTTGATTGGATGGGAATGAATGAACAAATACGAAATCGTCCCATATCGAATCTTAAACTTTGGTTCTTCCCAGAATTTGCACTCCTTTATAATTCATATAAAATGAAACCCTGGTTCATACCCATCAAATTACTTCTTTTAAATTTTAATGGAGATGTAAATATTAGTGCAACTAAAAATAGCAATGAAAATCCAAAAAAGGATCTGTCATCGAATAAAACAAACTATCTTGATATTGAATTAGAAAATAGAAAGAAAAAAGAAAACGAATCTCCAACCCGAGGGAATCCTAGATCAGATGCACAAAACCAAAGGAATCACGGATCAGTTCAAGAAAAAGATCTTGAAGAAGATTATGGGTTGGGATCAAACATAAAAAAACGTAGAAAGAAAAAAGAATATCAAAGCAATACAGAAGCAGAACTCCATTTATTTCTTAAAAGATATTTGCTTTTTCAATTGAGATGGGATGATTCTTTAAATCAAAGAATGCTCAATAATATCAAGGTATATTGTTTCCTGCTTAGATTGATAAACCCAAGAGAAATCGCTATATCCTCTATTCAACGGGGAGAAATGAGTCTGGATATAATGCTGATTCAGAAAGATTTAACTCTTACAGAATTAATGAGAAAGAGTATATTTACTATTGAACCGGTGCGTCTGTCTGTTACAAAGGATGGAAAATTTCTTATGTATCAAACCATAAGTATTTTATTCGTTCATAAGATTAAGGACAAAACTAATCAAGGAAACCAAGAAAAAAGATATATTGATAAATCCATTGCAAGACATCAAAAAATAACCGAAAATAAAAACAAAAATCATTATGTTTTGCCCGTTCCTGAAAATATTTTATCACTTAGACGTCGTAGAGAGTTTAGAATTCTAATTTGTTTGGATTCCAAAAATGGGAACGGTCACGATAGAAATATAGTATTTTGCGATGGGAAAAACGTAAAAAACTGCGATCAATTTTTGGATAAAAGCACAAATCTTGAGATAGAGAAAAAGAAATTAATAAAATTATTTCTTTGGCCAACCTATCGATTAGAAGATTTAGCTTGTATGAATCGCTATTGGTTTGATACCACTAATAGCAGCCATTTCAATATGGTAAGGATACATATGTATCCAAAATGAAAGAGGGTGATAGATTTTATCTATATATCCCGTATCATATCTGATATATGAAAGCAACCGCATATACACACATATCCACATGTGCTATCTTACATTTCATTCTTATATTATATATACATGATACTAATTCAAGGACGTTGACGTATCAATTAAATCTATAAATAACTCAACGGAATCCTTTTATTTTAATTAGTTCCATTTTTAGCTCTAAAACTTATTATCTTTTATAAGTGCTGTCCTTTTATTTTATATTTCTATACTATACGACTTAAATTGAAAATTAGATTGATCATTGACTCATTTTTTTTGATAAAAAACCGATTTGATAAAATTAGGAGTCCATAATTTAATTAAGTATACCCGATTCGAGTGGTTGGCATTATTATAATTTTTTTTATTTCTGATCGGTAAAATTTTATATCTTTAAACAAGAAAATAAAAAGGGGGAGAATTTTTAGTTTTATGGTAAAAAATGCATTCAGTTCAGTTTTTTTGCAAGAAGAAAAAGAAAAAAACCAGGGGTCTGTTGAATTTCAAGTTTTCAGTTTCACCAATAAGATACGAAGACTTACTTCACATTTAGAATTGCACAGAAAAGACTATTTATCTCAGCGAGGTCTACGTAAAATTCTGGGAAAACGTCAACGATTACTGGCTTATTTGTCAAAGAAAAATAGAGTACGTTATAAAGAATTAATTGGTCGGTTGGATATTCGGGAACTAAAAACTCACTAATTTGAAGAACCCTAATTATTTTATTTATTATATCTTGAATTTGGATAAATTTATTTTTGTTTTCAGTAATTCATGGAAGAATGAATCGAGGAAAAACCTATGAATGTACCAGCTACCAGAAAAGACCTCATGATAGTAAATATGGGTCCTCACCACCCATCCATGCATGGGGTTCTTCGGCTCATCATTACTCTAGATGGTGAAGATGTTATTGACTGTGAACCAATATTGGGTTATTTACACAGAGGGATGGAAAAAATTGCGGAAAACCGAACAATTGTACAGTATCTCCCTTATGTAACACGTTGGGATTATTTAGCTACTATGTTCACAGAAGCAATAACCGTAAATGCACCAGAGCAATTAGGAAATATTCAAGTACCGAAGAGAGCCAGCTATATCAGAGTAATTATGTTGGAGTTGAGTCGTATAGCTTCTCATTTATTATGGCTTGGTCCCTTTATGGCAGATATTGGTGCACAAACCCCTTTCTTCTATATTTTTAAAGAAAGAGAATTAGTATATGATTTATTCGAAGCTGCCACTGGTATGAGAATGATGCATAATTATTTTCGTATCGGAGGAGTGGCTGTTGATCTACCTCATGGTTGGATAGATAAATGTTTGGATTTCTGTGATTATTTTTTAACAGGGATTTCTGAATATCAAAAACTTATTACACGAAATCCTATTTTTTTAGAACGAATTGAGGGAGTGGGCATTATTAATGGAGAGGAAGCAATAAATTGGGGTTTATCAGGACCAATGCTACGAGCTTCCGGAATACAATGGGATCTTCGTAAAATTGATAATTATGAGTGTTATGACGAATTTGATTGGGAAATAAAATGGCAAAAAGAAGGAGATTCATTAGCTCGTTATTTAGTACGAATCAATGAAATGACGGAATCTATAAAAATTATTCAACAAGCTCTGGAAGGAATTCCAGGGGGGCCCTATGAGAATTTAGAAATCCGATGCTTTGATAGAGTAAGCGATCCTGAATGGAATGATTTTGGATATAGATTCATTAGTAAAAAACCTTCGCCCACTTTTGAATTACCGAAACAGGAACTTTATGTGAGAGTCGAAGCACCAAAGGGAGAGTTGGGAATTTTTTTGATAGGAAATCAAAGTGTTTTTCCTTGGCGATGGAAAATCCGACCACCCGGTTTTATCAATTTGCAAATTCTTCCTCAGTTAGTTAAAAGAATGAAATTGGCTGATATTATGACGATACTAGGTAGTATAGATATCATTATGGGAGAAGTTGATCGTTGAAATGATAATTGATACAACAGAAGTACAAGATATCAATTCGTTTTCAAAATTGGAATCCTTAAAGGAGGTCTATGGGATTATATATATGCTTATCCCTAGCTTGACTCTTGTATTGGGAATTACAATAAGTGTACTAGTAATTGTATGGTTAGAAAGAGAAATATCCGCAGGGATACAACAACGTATTGGACTTGAATACGCCGGCCCTTTTGGAATTCTCCAAGCGCTAGCAGATGGGATAAAACTACTTTTAAAAGAAAATATTATTCCATCTAGAGGAGATACCAGTTTATTCAGTATCGGACCATCCATAGCGGTCATATCAATTCTACTAAGTTATTCGGTAATTCCTTTTGGCTATCACCTTGTGCTAGCCGATCTCAATATTGGTGTTTTTTTATGGATCGCTATTTCAAGTATTGCTCCCATTGGACTACTTATGTCAGGATATGGATCAAATAATAAATATTCCTTTTTGGGTGGTTTACGAGCTGCTGCTCAATCGATTAGTTATGAAATACCATTAACTCTATGTGTATTATCAATATCTCTACGTGCGATTCGTTGAGACATAAACTTTTCCTATTTCTTTTGACTTTATTTCTAGCTTTATTTCTAGGAAAGGTTTGAATAGATATCCTCATTTATTTGTTTATCGTTTGGGTTGACGAACTAAATCAGATAGTTATATGAGTGAAAGAAAACAGCTTAGAAGTTCGCAGTAAAAAGATCGAGTCTCATTTCCTATGTACCAGGATTAAGCAAAAGTAACTATAAGCAGTAGAGACTGTTTACCCCAAGATTGGTTGATTGGACATCATATCATAGCTTGAAGCGGGTGCAAAAGATCAACTGTATGGAGTTTTCACTATCGTTTGTATGTATTTACATACATGTATTACCATAACGGATGATTCCACAAAAATAAGTGGATGGTTAGAAACACCAAAATTACACAAAGGATTAGTAATAGAGATTATGTAAATTATCCAAAGGGACATTTCTGCATAAAAGGAATACTAATTGGGGCTTTAAGTTGGTAGAAATGATCAGGTAGTACTCCCTATGATTCCGATCCAGAGTATGTTCCTATCCACCAATTAAAGAAATAACTATTAGGAACGAAATAATCCTTTACTTTTTTTTTCAATACCCTTTTGAGAAAGACGAGTAGGAACGAAAAAAAAAGAATGAAATAAAAAAAGAGAGATCTTTTTATTTTTTTCTAATATATCTATATAATGTAATGTCTAATTCTTTTTCGTAATCGAAAACTATGGGTTTCAATATCTATGGATATTCATATTTACAAAAAAAGTATTTTATTTAAGGATTTCGTTATTACTCAAAAAAAATTATTAATATAATAAATTAAATAAAGTGATAAAATAAAGGATGAGATCAATTCAGAAGTACTTATTAGTATTATAGTAGACAGAATTCCATTGGTCTAATTCGGGACCTTTCAATAGATTTTTACTCTATCTAGACATATAAAGATAAAGAATGATGATCCGGTCCGTAGATTTATTTGTGATTCTCGAGGAGCCGTATGAGGTGAAAATCTCACGTACGGTTCTGTAATAGCGATGGGAACAGTGATGTTATCACCGACTATGATTATCTAATAGTTCAAGTACAGTTGATATAATTGAGGCACAGTCAAAATATGGTTTTTGGGGGTGGAATTTGTGGCGTCAACCTATAGGATTTATCATTTTTATAATTTCCTCCCTAGCAGAATGTGAGAGATTACCTTTTGATTTACCAGAAGCAGAGGAAGAGTTAGTAGCAGGTTATCAAACCGAATATTCAGGTATAAAATTTGGTTTATTTTATGTTGCTTCCTATTTAAATCTACTAGTTTCTTCATTCTTTGTAACAGTTCTTTATTTGGGTGGGTGGAATCTATCTATTCCTTACATATTTATTCCTCAACTTTTTGAAATAAATAAAGCGAGTGGAGTTTTTGGAACAATACTTGGTCTTTTTATTACATTAGTGAAAACATATTTGTTTTTGTTCATTCCTATAACAACAAGATGGACTTTACCTAGGCTAAGAATGGACCAATTATTAAATCTTGGGTGGAAATTCCTTTTGCCTATTTCTCTAGGTAATCTATTATTAACAACTTCTTCCCAACTCCTTTCCCTGTAAATTGTAAATAAACTATTTTTTATTCACAACTTGTATCAAACAAGAGAAAGAAAAAAATTACTCATAGATATTCACGATATGTTCCCTATGGTAACCGGGTTCATGAATTATGGTCAACAAACAGTACGAGCTGCACGGTATATTGGTCAAAGTTTCATGATTACTTTATCCCACACAAATCGTTTACCTGTAACTATTCAATATCCTTATGAAAAATTGATCACATCGGAACGTTTCCGCGGTCGAATTCACTTTGAATTTGATAAATGCATTGCTTGTGAAGTATGTGTTCGTGTATGTCCTATAGATTTACCTGTTGTTGATTGGAAATTGGAAACGGATATTCGAAAGAAACAATTGCTCAATTACAGTATTGATTTCGGAATCTGTATCTTTTGTGGTAATTGTGTTGAGTATTGCCCAACAAATTGTTTATCAATGACCGAAGAATATGAGCTTTCAACTTATGATCGTCACGAATTAAATTATAATCAAATAGCTTTGGGTCGTTTACCAATGCCAGTAATTGACGATTACACAATCCGAACAATTTTGAATTCGCCTCAAATAAAAAATGAATAAACCGCATGCTTCAAGAACAATTCAAAATTACTAAGGTTCCATTTTTTTTTATCAAAAAATGAGTTTTCTTTTTCCTTGGCCAATAATTAATTATACAATAAAAATACCGACTATTGATTGATTGGCGAGAAACCGGGCTTCATTTGGATTAAAAATCTAGTTATATATTCGTAATTATTTTTACAGATATAGCTTGTTTAAACTCCCATTTAGCATTTTTGATTAAAGAATAAGATTGATCCAATTATTGGATCCACATTAATTCACATCCTATTACCAAATCCATAAAAACGTATCATCAAAACAAAAATAGGGTAATTTTCCTGGTCAGGTCAATAAGGTCATGAAAGATTTTCGATTTATTTATTATTTTACATATATAATGGATTTACCTGGACCAATACATGATTTTCTTTTAGTGTTTCTAGGATTGGGTCTTATATTAGGAGGTCTGGGAGTGGTATTACTTACCAATCCAATTTATTCTGCATTTTCATTGGGATTAGTTCTTGTTTGTATATCTTTATTCTATATTTCATCAAATTCCCATTTTGTAGCTGCCGCACAGCTCCTTATTTACGTAGGAGCTATAAATATTTTAATCATATTTGCTGTGATGTTTATGAATGGTTCAGGATCTTACAAAGATTTGACTCTTTGGACCGTTGGGGATGGGGTTACTTCGATGGTTTGTACAAGTATTTTTGTTTCACTAATTACTATTATTCCAGATACTTCATGGTATGGTATTATTTGGACTACAAGATCAAATCAGATTATAGAGCAAGATTTAATAAGTAATAGTCAACAAATTGGGATTCATTTAGCAACAGATTTTTTTCTTCCATTCGAACTTATTTCCATAATTCTTTTAGTTGCTTTGATAGGTGCAATTGCTGTGGCTCGTCAGTAATAAATTATCAATCCAAATAAAACTTTGTTACGTGTTTCAATTCTATTTGAAGATTGTTCTTATATCATATATAAAATTGATATGTTTTTATTTCAATATATTACTACCAATAAAATAGATTGATTTATTTGTCTTTGTTACACATTTGTTAGCTCCGTACTTATTATATTCTAGTCAATTAAATCGGTTTAATTGTTGTTCATCTTGAAATGCATCGAGATTGATAAGGAGTTGGTCAATGATGCTCGAACATGTACTTATTTTGAGTGCTTATTTATTTTCTATTGGTATCTATGGATTGATCACGAGTCGAAATATGGTTCGAGCCCTTATATGTCTTGAACTTATACTGAATGCAGTTAATCTAAATTTAGTAACATTTTCAGATTTTTTTGATAATCGCCAATTAATAGGAGACATTTTCTCAATTTTTGTTATAGCTATTGCAGCTGCTGAAGCAGCTATTGGATTAGCAATTGTTTCGTCAATTTATCTTAATAGAAACTCTATTCGTATCAACCAAGCCAATTTTTTGAATAAGTAAAATTAATCATAAAAATGAATTCTATTCCTCAAATAGATATTTAAAATAAGAATCTTCATCAATTCCAATTAGCATGTATCATACGTAATATATGATCATGTTTATGTTTGCGAAAACATAATAAATCAAAGTATCTTGGCCCTCTCTCCCCTCGATCCAGAAATGGATTCATTAGAAAACTTCTGCTTAATCATTGATTCATCTGGTGTCTAAATATATGATTCATTTTATAAGTTTACTAGATCGAAAATTTATGACGTTTAAAAATTAATAATAGATCCAATGTCACACTCAGTAAAGATTTATGATACATGTATAGGGTGTACTCAATGTGTCCGAGCTTGCCCCACAGATGTATTAGAAATGATACCTTGGGATGGATGTAAAGCTAAACAAATTGCTTCTGCTCCAAGAACAGAAGACTGTGTCGGTTGTAAGAGATGTGAATCTGCCTGTCCAACGGATTTCTTGAGTGTTCGAGTTTATTTATGGCATGAAACAACTCGCAGC